GTCCTTGTAGCTTAACAAAAGCATAACACTGAAGATGTTAAGATGGTCGCCATACGCACCCAAGGACAAAAGACTTAGTCCTAACCTTACTGTTAGTTTTTGCTAGGCATATACATGCAAGTATCTGCGATCCGGTGAATACGCCCTGGAAACCCTACAAACTCACGGGTAGATAGGAGCGGGTATCAGGCACACCTTCAACGTAGCCCAAGACGCCTCGCAATTGCCACACCCCCACGGGTACTCAGCAGTAGTTAACATTAAGCAATGAGTGTAAACTTGACTTAGCCATAGCAAATTTAGAGTCGGTAAATCCTGTGCCAGCCACCGCGGTCATACAGGAGACTCAAATTAACATTCCAACGGCGTAAAGTGTGGTACCATGTTATCCAAGTAACTAAGATTAAAAAGCAACTGAGCTGTCATAAGCCCAAGATGCCCATAAGGCCACCTTATCAAAGAAGATCTTAGAGCAACGATCAATTGAAGCCCACGAAAGCCAGGACCCAAACTGGGATTAGATACCCCACTATGCCTGGCCCTAAATCTTGATACTCCGACCTACCTGAGTATCCGCCCGAGAACTACGAGCACAAACGCTTAAAACTCTAAGGACTTGGCGGTGTTCCAAACCCACCTAGAGGAGCCTGTTCTAGAACCGATGATCCACGATACACCCAACCATTCCTTGCCAGAGCAGCCTACATACCGCCGTCGCCAGCTCACCTACCCTGAAAGATCAACAGTGAGCGCAATAGCCTAACCCGCTAATAAGACAGGTCGAGGTATAGCCTATGGAATGGCGGTAATGGGCTACATTTTCTAGATTAGAACATAACGGCAAAGGGACATGAAACTGACCCTGGAAGGCGGATTTAGCAGTAAAGCGGGACAATCGAGCCCTCTTTAAGCCGGCCCTGGAGCACGTACATACCGCCCGTCACCCTCATCGCAGGCGCCCCCCCCCCCTCCATAAATTAATAAACCATCCAGCCAAAGATGAGGTAAGTCGTAACAAGGTAAGTGTACCGGAAGGTGCACTTAGAACACCAAGACGTAGCTTTAACGAAAGCATTCAGCTTACACCTGAAAGATATCTGCTCATACCAGATCGTCTTGATGCCAAACTCTAGCCCAACCTACATTGACCTGGAATAACAAAGCTACTCACTACACCCAACTAAAGCATTTACTAGTCTTAGTATAGGCGATAGAAAAGACACCATAGGAGCGATAGAGACTACGTACCGTAAGGGAAAGATGAAATAACAATGAAATAACATAAGCTATAAACAGCAAAGATCAACCCTTGTACCTTTTGCATCATGGTCTAGCAAGAAAAACCAAGCAAAATGAATTTAAGTTTGCCACCCCGAAACCCAAGCGAGCTACTTACGAGCAGCTATTATTGAGCGAACCCGTCTCTGTGGCAAAAGAGTGGGATGACTTGTTAGTAGAGGTGAAAAGCCAATCGAGCTGGGTGATAGCTGGTTGCCTGTGAAACGAATCTAAGTTCACTCTTAATTCTCCTCCAAGGAAAACACAACAAACCCCAATGAAGCGAATTAAGGGCTATTTAAAGGGGGTACAGCTCCTTTAAAAAAGAGTACAATCTCAACGAGCGGATAAATATACATTACTCCATACTTACTGTGGGCCCTCAAGCAGCCATCAACAAAGAGTGCGTTAAAGCTCAAAACTCAAAATATAATAACTTCATGAATCCCTCACCAATAACAGGCTAACCTATATTTCAATAGGAGAATCAATGCTAGAATGAGTAACCAGGGTCCTCCCTCTTCGACGCAAGCTTACATCCACACATTATTAACAAACCACCAATATACGAACAACCCAACAAGCAGAGTATTAAGTATCTTGTTAACCCGACAGAGGAGCGTCCATTAAGAAAGATTAAAACCTGTAAAAGGAACTAGGCAAATCGTCAAGGCCCGACTGTTTACCAAAAACATAGCCTTCAGCAAACCAACAGACAAGTATTGAAGGTGATGCCTGCCCGGTGACCCGATGTTAAACGGCCGCGGTATCCTAACCGTGCAAAGGTAGCGCAATCAATTGTCCCATAAATCGAGACCTGTATGAATGGCTAAACGAGGTCTTAACTGTCTCTTACAGGCAATCGGTGAAATTGATCTCCCTGTGCGAAAGCAGGGATAAAACCATAAGACGAGAAGACCCTGTGGAACTTTAAAACCAAGGACCACCTTGAATAGCATAACCTCCCACTGGGCTCACTACAACACAAGCTACTGGTCCACGTTTTTCGGTTGGGGCGACCTTGGAGCAAAACAAAACCTCCAAAAATTGGACCATAACTCTAGACCAAGAACAACTATTCAACGTGCTAATAGCAACCAGACCCAATACAATTGACCAATGAACCAAGCTACCCCAGGGATAACAGCGCAATCTCCTCCAAGAGTCCATATCGACGAGGAGGTTTACGACCTCGATGTTGGATCAGGACATCCTAGTGGTGCAGCCGCTACTAAGGGTTCGTTTGTTCAACGATTAACAGTCCTACGTGATCTGAGTTCAGACCGGAGTAATCCAGGTCGGTTTCTATCTATGATGAGCTCTTCCCAGTACGAAAGGATAGGAAAAGCAAGGCCAATACCACAAGCAAGCCTTCGCCTTAAGTAATGAAATCAACTAAATTACAAAAGGCTATCAGACCACATCACATCCTAGAAAAGGATCAGCTAGCGTGGCAGAGCTCGGAAAATGCAAAAGGCTTAAGTCCTTTAAATCAGAGGTTCAAATCCTCTCCCTAGCTACCCAATGACAAATTACCCTATCGTAATTAACCTTATAATAGCCCTCTCTTATGCCATCCCAATCCTAATTGCGGTAGCCTTTCTCACCCTGGTAGAACGTAAAATCCTAAGCTACATGCAAAACCGTAAAGGGCCTAACATCGTAGGCCCATTTGGATTGCTACAACCCCTAGCAGATGGAGTAAAACTGTTTATTAAAGAGCCCATTCGCCCATCAACATCCTCCCCAATCCTGTTCATCACCACCCCCATGCTAGCCCTACTCCTAGCAATCTCAATTTGAACCCCACTCCCACTACCATTCTCTCTAGCAGATCTCAACTTAGGTCTACTATTCTTACTAGCTATGTCAAGCCTAGCGGTATATTCTATCTTATGATCAGGCTGAGCCTCTAACTCCAAATATGCTCTAATCGGAGCACTTCGGGCAGTAGCCCAAACCATCTCATACGAAGTAACCCTAGCAATGATCCTGCTATCCGTAGTGTTACTCAGTGGAAACTACACCCTTAACGCCCTTGCAGTCACTCAAGAACCACTATACCTAATCTTTTCTTGCTGACCGCTCGCCATAATATGATATGTCTCTACATTAGCTGAAACAAACCGGGCCCCATTTGACCTCACAGAAGGAGAGTCCGAACTAGTCTCAGGATTCAATGTAGAATACGCAGCAGGCCCTTTTGCCCTGTTCTTCCTGGCAGAATACGCTAACATCATACTCATAAACACACTCACTGCCATCCTATTCTTTAATCCAAGCCTATTCAACCTCCCACAAGAACTATTCCCCGTAGTGCTAGCCACCAAAACACTGCTATTATCAGCAGGCTTCCTATGAATCCGTGCTTCTTACCCCCGATTCCGATACGACCAACTAATACACCTATTATGAAAAAACTTCCTACCGCTAACACTAGCCCTATGTTTGTGACACATCAGCCTACCTATTTGCTATGCCGGCTTACCTCCCTACCTAAGAAACCCTTAGGAAATGTGCCTGAACTTATAAGGGTCACTATGATAAAGTGAACATAGAGGTACACAAGCCCTCTCATTTCCTTCACGACTTAGAAAGACAGGACTCGAACCTGCACTAAAGAGATCAAAACCCTCCATACTTCCACTATATTACTCTCTAGTAGGGTAAGCTAAACAAGCTATCGGGCCCATACCCCGAAAATGATGGTTCAACCCCTTCCCCTGCTAATGAACCCCCAAGCAAAACTAATTTTTGTAACTAGTCTTATCCTAGGAACCACTATCACAGTCTCAAGCAACCACTGAATTATAGCCTGAGCTGGACTAGAAATTAACACACTAGCCATCCTCCCATTAATCTCGAAATCTCACCACCCACGAGCCATTGAGGCCGCAACCAAGTATTTCTTAGTACAAGCAGCTGCCTCAACCCTAGTACTGTTTTCTAGCATAACTAATGCATGATACACAGGACAATGGGACATCACCCAAATAACTCACCCAATCTCATGCCTAATCCTGACATCAGCAATCTCAATAAAACTAGGACTAGTACCATTCCACTTCTGATTCCCGGAAGTACTTCAAGGTTCCCCGCTGATTACCAGCCTTACACTATCTACGCTCATAAAATTTCCACCCCTCACTCTACTCTACATAACATCACCATCACTAAACTCCACCCTACTAACCACACTAGCCATTCTCTCTGCAGCCCTGGGGGGATGAATAGGACTAAACCAGACACAAATTCGAAAAATCCTAGCCTTTTCCTCCATCGCCCACCTAGGTTGAATGGCTATCATCATCACCTACCATCCTAAACTCACCCTACTTAACTTCTACCTATACTCTTTGATAACCGCAGCTGTATTTCTCACCCTAAACTCCATTAAAGTAGTAAAATTATCCACCTTAATAACCACATGAACAAAATCTCCAGCACTAAATACAATACTCCTACTAACCCTACTCTCTCTAGCCGGCTTACCACCCATAACGGGCTTCCTGCCAAAATGACTCATCATCCAAGAGTTAACTAAACAAGACATAGCTCCAGCAGCAACAATCATAGCCCTCCTATCCCTACTAGGCCTGTTCTTCTATCTCCGCCTAGCATACTGTACTATGATCACCCTCCCCCCTCATACTACAAACCACATAAAACAGTGACACACCCACAAACCAGTTAACCCTCTAATTGCCCCTCTGATCGTTCTCTCTACCATTCTTCTTCCTATCGCCCCCATCATCTGCACCATCCCATAAGAAACTTAGGATCACTTAAACCGAAGGCCTTCAAAGCCTTAAACAAGAGTTAAACCCTCTTAGTTTCTGTTAAAGCCCGCAGGATGCTACCCTGCATCTTCTGAATGCAACCCAGATACTTTAATTAAGCTAGAGCCTTTCCAAACCCCTAGACAGATGGGCCTCGATCCCATAAAACTATAGTTAACAGCTATATGCCCTAACCAGCAGGCTTCCGCCTAAGACTCTGGCACATTGCCAATGTACATCTGCGAGTTTGCAACCCGCCATGAATTTCACCACAGAGCCGATAAGAAGAGGAATTAAACCTCTGTAAAAAGGACTACAGCCTAACGCTTATACACTCAGCCATCTTACCTGTGACATTCATCAACCGATGATTATTCTCAACCAACCACAAAGATATCGGAACCCTATACCTAATCTTTGGCGCATGAGCCGGAATAGTAGGTACCGCCCTAAGCCTCCTCATTCGAGCAGAACTGGGACAACCAGGAGCCCTCCTGGGAGACGACCAAGTTTACAACGTGGTCGTCACAGCTCATGCTTTCGTAATGATCTTTTTCATAGTTATGCCAATTATAATCGGAGGGTTCGGAAACTGACTGGTTCCCCTAATAATTGGAGCCCCGGACATAGCATTCCCCCGAATAAACAACATAAGCTTTTGACTACTCCCACCATCCTTCCTACTCCTACTAGCCTCTTCTACCGTTGAAGCCGGGGTAGGGACAGGATGAACAGTATATCCTCCCCTAGCCGGAAACCTAGCCCACGCCGGAGCCTCAGTAGACCTAGCCATCTTCTCTCTACATCTGGCCGGTATCTCTTCAATCCTAGGAGCAATTAACTTTATCACAACAGCAATCAACATAAAACCCCCTGCTCTATCACAATACCAAACACCTCTGTTCGTATGATCCGTACTAATCACTGCAGTCCTCCTCCTCCTATCCCTGCCAGTCCTAGCTGCCGGAATTACTATGCTACTAACTGACCGCAACTTAAATACAACATTCTTTGACCCTGCGGGCGGAGGCGACCCTGTTCTATACCAGCATCTCTTCTGATTCTTCGGCCACCCAGAAGTCTACATCCTAATTCTACCAGGATTCGGAATCATCTCCCACGTTGTAGCCTACTACTCAGGAAAAAAAGAACCTTTCGGCTACATAGGAATAGTGTGAGCCATGCTATCTATTGGTTTCCTAGGCTTTATCGTATGAGCCCACCATATATTTACTGTCGGCATAGATGTAGATACCCGAGCATACTTCACATCCGCTACCATAATCATTGCCATCCCTACAGGTATTAAAGTCTTCAGCTGACTTGCAACACTGCACGGGGGCACAATCAAATGAGACCCGCCAATGTTATGAGCCCTAGGTTTCATCTTCCTATTTACCATTGGAGGCCTTACGGGAATCGTACTAGCAAACTCTTCACTAGACATCGCCCTACATGACACCTACTACGTAGTAGCCCACTTCCACTATGTGCTATCCATAGGAGCAGTATTCGCAATTCTAGCCGGATTCACACACTGATTCCCTCTATTCACTGGATACACCCTACACTCCACATGAGCCAAAACACACTTTGGAGTAATATTTGTAGGTGTGAACCTAACCTTCTTCCCCCAACACTTCCTAGGCCTAGCTGGCATGCCACGACGGTACTCAGACTACCCAGACGCCTACACACTATGAAACACTATCTCCTCAGTAGGCTCCCTAATTTCTCTCACAGCAGTAATTATACTAGTCTTCATTATCTGAGAGGCCTTCGCATCTAAACGTAAAGTCCTCCAAACAGAGCTAACAAGCACAAACATCGAATGAATCCACGGCTGCCCGCCCCCATTCCACACATTCGAAGAGCCAGCCTTTGTTCAAGTTCAAGAAAGGAAGGAATCGAACCCCCATACGTTGGTTTCAAGCCAACTGCATAAACCACTTATGCTTCTTTCTCATAGAGGTGTTAGTAAAACCATTACATAGCCTTGTCAAGGCTAAATTACAGGTGAAAACCCAGTACACCTCACAAATAATGGCCAACCACTCACAACTAAGCTTCCAAGACGCCTCATCACCCATCATAGAAGAACTCATAGGATTCCACGACTACGCTCTAATAGTAGCCCTAGCTATTTGCAGCCTAGTCCTATACCTACTGACCGTCACCCTCACAGGAAAACTATCATCCAGTACAGTCGATGCACAAGAAATCGAAATCGTCTGAACAATCCTCCCTGCCATAGTCCTAGTAGCACTAGCCCTCCCATCCCTACGAATCCTTTACATAATAGACGAAATCAACCAACCCGACCTAACCATAAAAGCTATCGGACACCAATGATACTGAACCTACGAATACACCGACCTCAAAAACCTTACATTCGATTCCTACATAACACCAACAACAGACCTCCCACTAGGACACTTCCGTCTACTGGAGGTTGATCACCGCGTTATCATCCCAGTAGAATCCACAGTGCGAGTAATCGTCACTGCTGACGACGTCCTACACTCCTGAGCCGTCCCAAGCCTGGGCGTGAAAACCGACGCAATCCCAGGACGTCTCAACCAAACCTCACTAGTCGCCACTCGACCCGGCGTGTACTATGGACAGTGCTCAGAAATCTGTGGGGCTAACCACAGCTTCATACCAATCGTGGTAGAATCCACCCCACTCGCCAACTTCGAGAACTGATCCTCACTACTATCATCCTAAACATTGAGAAGCTATGAACCAAGCATTAGCCTTTTAAGCTAAAGAAAGAGGGATTAACCCCTCCTCAATGGTATGCCCCAACTCAACCCAAACCCCTGATTTTTTATTATGCTCACTTCATGACTCACCTTCTCCCTTATCATCCAACCCAAACTCCTTTCATTCATCACTATAAACCCGCCCTCTAGCAAGACACCTAAAACAACACCCACCACCCCATGAACCTGACCATGAACCTAAGCTTTTTCGACCAGTTCTCAAGTCCATCCTTACTAGGCATCCCCCTAATTCTCATCTCAATAACATTCCCAGCCCTCCTATTACCCTCCCCAGACAACCGATGAATCACCAACCGACTATCAACCCTACAACTATGATTAGTCAACCTAATCACAAAACAATTAATGATACCACTAAACAACAAAGGACATAAATGAGCCCTAATCCTAACCTCGTTAATAATCTTCCTCCTATTAATCAACCTACTAGGCCTACTACCATACACATTCACCCCAACCACCCAGCTATCCATAAACCTAGCTCTAGCCTTCCCCCTATGACTAGCTACCCTTCTCACGGGACTGCGAAACCAACCCTCCATCTCACTAGGACATTTACTACCAGAAGGAACCCCCACACCACTAATCCCAGCCCTAATTCTAATTGAAACAACAAGCCTTCTCATCCGCCCACTAGCCCTAGGCGTACGCCTAACAGCCAACCTAACAGCAGGCCACCTCCTAATCCAGCTTATCTCAACAGCCACAGTAGCCCTATTCTCAACAATACCTATAGTTTCCCTTCTAACACTACTAGTCCTCTTCTTACTAACCATCCTAGAAGTAGCAGTAGCCATAATCCAAGCCTACGTCTTTGTGCTATTACTAAGCCTCTACCTACAAGAAAACATCTAACCCAATGGCTCACCAAGCACACTCTTACCACATAGTAGATCCAAGCCCATGACCTATTTTCGGAGCAGCTGCTGCCCTACTCACTACTTCAGGACTAACAATATGATTCCATTACAATTCACCACACCTACTAATACTAGGCCTATTAACAACCACCCTAGTCATATTCCAATGATGACGTGATATCGTACGAGAAAGTACATTCCAAGGACACCACACTCCTACCGTACAAAAAGGCCTGCGATACGGAATAGCCCTGTTTATCACCTCAGAAGCATTCTTCTTTCTAGGATTTTTCTGAGCATTCTTCCACTCTAGCCTAGCCCCCACCCCAGAACTAGGCGGACAATGACCACCTGTGGGAATCAAACCGCTAAACCCAATAGAAGTCCCCCTTCTAAATACTGCTATCCTCCTAGCCTCAGGGGTCACCGTCACATGAGCCCATCACAGCATTACAGAAGCTAACCGAAAACAAGCAATCCAAGCCCTATCCCTCACAGTCCTACTGGGCTTTTACTTCACCGCCCTCCAAGCTATAGAATACTACGAAGCCCCATTCTCCATCGCCGACGGAGTATACGGATCTACCTTCTTCGTAGCCACTGGATTCCACGGCCTACACGTAATCATCGGCTCCACATTCCTCTTCGTATGCCTCCTACGCCTAATCAAATACCATTTCACACCAAGCCACCACTTTGGCTTCGAAGCAGCCGCCTGATACTGACACTTCGTAGATGTCGTATGACTATTCCTCTACATCTCCATCTACTGATGAGGTTCTTACTCTTCTAGTATACTCAATACAATCGACTTCCAATCCTTAGAATCTGGTTCAACCCCAGAGAAGAGTAATAAACATAATCTCATTTATAATCGCTCTATCCCTAACCCTAAGCATCGCCCTAACCGCACTAAACTTTTGACTCGCCCAAATAAACCCAGACTCAGAAAAACTATCCCCCTACGAATGCGGGTTTGACCCCCTAGGATCCGCTCGCCTTCCATTCTCCATCCGATTCTTCCTCGTAGCAATCCTATTCCTACTATTCGACCTGGAGATCGCACTACTACTCCCCCTTCCATGAGCCACCCAACTCCAATCTCCCATCACTACCCTAGCTCTAGCATCCTCTCTCATCCTCCTCCTCATTCTAGGCCTAATCTACGAATGAACTCAGGGCGGATTAGAATGAGCAGAATAACAGAAAGCTAGTCTAACCAAGACAGTTGATTTCGGCTCAACAGATTACAGACAACACTCTGTAGCTTTCTTTATGTCCTACCTACACCTAAGCTTCTACTCAGCCTTTACCTTAAGCAGCCTAGGCCTAGCCTTCCACCGAACCCACCTAATCTCAGCCCTACTGTGTCTAGAAAGCATAATGCTATCAATGTACGTAGGCCTGACTATATGACCAATCCAAATACAAATACCATCCTCCACTATCCTTCCAATCCTTATACTAACCTTTTCCGCCTGCGAAGCAGGAACAGGCCTAGCACTACTAGTAGCCTCTACCCGAACTCACGGCTCCGACCACCTACACAACTTCAACCTCCTACAATGCTAAAAATCTTAATCCCAACTTTAATACTCCTACCCCTGACCTTCTTATCCCCCAGCAAACACCTCTGAACTAACATCACAGCACACAGCCTGCTAATCGCCACAGTAAGCCTCCAATGATTTGCGCCAACATACTACCCAGGAAAAACCCTAACCCCTTGAACCTCTGTCGACCAAATCTCATCCCCCCTACTAGTGCTATCCTGCTGACTACTCCCCCTCATGATCATAGCAAGCCAAAACCACCTAGAACAAGAACCTAGCATCCGCAAACGAACGTTCGCAACAACACTACTCCTAGCCCAACCCTTCATCATTCTAGCATTCTCAGCCTCAGAGCTGATACTATTCTACATCGCATTTGAAGCCACCCTGATTCCTACCCTAATTCTCATCACACGATGAGGTAGCCAACCAGAACGACTAAACGCTGGAATCTACCTCCTATTCTACACACTAGCCAGCTCCCTCCCCCTCCTGGTTGCCATCCTACACCTGCAAAACCAAATCGGCACCCTATACCTACCAATACTCAAACTATCTCACTCAGTAACATTCTCATCTTGAACAGGACTAGCATGTGCCATAGCCCTTCTTCTAGCTTTCATAGTCAAATCCCCCCTATACGGATTACACCTTTGACTCCCAAAAGCCCACGTAGAAGCCCCAATTGCTGGCTCAATACTCCTAGCTGCTTTACTACTAAAACTCGGAGGATATGGAATCATACGTGTCACCATCCTAATTACTCCACCCTCAAATAACCTTCACTACCCCTTTATCACCCTAGCACTATGAGGGGCTCTAATAACTAGCGCCATCTGCCTACGACAAATCGACCTAAAATCACTCATTGCCTACTCATCTGTCAGTCACATAGGACTAGTAGTAGCCGCAACCATAATTCAAACCCAATGAGCCTTCTCAGGAGCAATAATTCTAATAATCTCCCACGGCCTAACCTCCTCCATACTATTCTGCCTTGCCAACACCAACTATGAACGAACACACAGCCGAATCCTACTACTAACACGAGGATTACAGCCCCTACTACCATTAATAGCTATCTGATGACTACTAGCTAACCTAACAAATATAGCAATTCCACCAACAACCAACCTAATAGCAGAACTAACCATCGTGATTGCCCTGTTCAACTGATCTTCTTTCACAATCCTCCTAACAGGCGCAGCAATCTTACTAACCGCCTCATATACCTTATACATGCTCATAATAACTCAACGAGGCCCACTACCATCCCACATCACATCTATCCAAAACTCTACTACACGAGAGCACCTCCTAATAACCCTACACATAATCCCTATAGCCCTACTTATCCTCAAACCCGATCTCATCTCCGGCGTCCCTATATGCAGATATAGTTTTAACCCAAACATTAGGCTGTGATCCTAAAGATAGAAGTTAAACCCTTCTTATCTGCCGAGGGGAGGTTTAACCAACAAGAACTGCTAATTCTCGCATCTGAGTATAAAACCTCAGTCCCCTTACTTTCAAAGGATAATAGCAATCCAATGGTCTTAGGAACCATCCATCTTGGTGCAAATCCAAGTGAAAGTAATGGACCTAGCCCTAGTCCTAAACACACTCATACTAACAACCCTAGCAACACTCTCTACTCCCATTTTATTCCCACTACTATCCAACACCCTAAAAAACACTCCATCCACCATCATAAACACAGTTAAAGCCTCATTCATAATAAGCTTAATCCCCATAACTATCTACATCCACTCTGGAACAGAAAGTCTCATTTCCCTCTGAGAATGAAAATACCTAATAAACTTCAAAATTCCAATCAGCCTAAAAATAGACTTCTATTCCCTCACCTTCTTCCCAATCGCCCTATTCGTGTCATGATCTATCCTACAATTTGCAACATGATACATAGCCTCTGACCCCTACATCACAAAATTCTTCACCTACCTACTATTCTTCTTAATCGCAATACTCCTCCTAATCATCGCTAACAACCTATTCGTCCTGTTCATCGGCTGAGAAGGGGTCGGAATCATATCCTTCCTACTAATCAGCTGATGACACGGCCGAGCAGAAGCCAACACAGCCGCCCTCCAAGCCGTACTGTACAACCGAGTAGGGGACGTAGGCCTCATCATATCTATGGCATGACTAGCCTACACTATGAACTCTTGAGAAATCCAACAACTAACAACAACCTCTGAAACCCCCACCCTCCCCCTGCTAGGCCTAATCCTGGCTGCAACTGGCAAATCAGCCCAATTTGGCCTCCATCCATGACTGCCCGCTGCAATAGAGGGCCCAACCCCTGTATCGGCCCTACTCCACTCAAGCACAATAGTAGTAGCCGGGATCTTCCTACTCATCCGAACACATCCTCTATTCAACAACAACCAAACCGCCCTAACCCTATGCCTATGCCTAGGAGCCCTATCCACGCTATTCGCCGCTACATGTGCTCTCACACAAAACGACATCAAAAAAATCATTGCCTTCTCCACCTCAAGTCAACTAGGCCTAATAATAGTCACAATTGGACTAAACCTGCCCGAACTAGCCTTTCTGCACATCTCAACCCACGCATTCTTCAAAGCCATACTATTCCTATGCTCAGGCTCTATCATTCACAGCCTCAACGGTGAACAAGACATTCGAAAAATAGGCGGCCTTCAAAAAATACTGCCCACAACCACTTCATGCTTCACTATTGGCAACCTAGCCCTCATAGGAACCCCTTTCCTAGCAGGCTTCTACTCAAAAGACCAAATCATCGAAAGCCTAAACACATCGTACCTAAACACATGGGCCCTAGTGTTAACCCTATTAGCCACATCATTCACCGCAGTATATACAATTCGCATGACTGTGCTAGTACAAACCGGTTTCACGCGAATTCCCCCCCTAACCCCAATAAACGAAAATAACCCTGCAGTAACCCAACCCCTAACTCGCCTAGCACTGGGAAGCATCATAGCAGGACTTCTCATCACCTCATTCATCCTACCCGCAAAAACTCCACCAACAACCATACCCCTATACATCAAAATTACAGCACTAGTAGTAACAATCCTAGGAATCATCATCGCCCTGGAAATAACAAAAATTACCCAAACCCTAATCCTAAAAAAACAATCTTCATCCTCAAACTTCTCCTTATCACTAGGCTACTTCAACCCACTAATCCACCGATCAAGCATAAAATCCACCCTAAACGGAGGCCAAAACATCGCCTCTCACCTAATCGACCTATCCTGATATAAACTACTAGGACCTGAAGGACTAGCCAACCTCCAACTGATAGCAGCCAAAACTGCAACCTCCCTCCACTCAGGCTTAATCAAAGCCTACCTAGGATCTTTCGCCCTCTCCATTATCCTCATTCTTCTATCCATATATAGAACCACCCTAATGGCCCCAAATCTTCGTAAAAACCACCGAATCCTAAAAATCATCAACGATGCCCTAATCGACCTCCCAACACCATCAAACATCTCAACCTGATGAAACTTTGGCTCCATCCTAGGTATCTGTCTAGTAACCCAAATCATCACAGGCCTACTACTAGCCATACACTACACAGCAGATACATCCCTGGCCTTCTCCTCCGTATCACACATCTGCCGAAACGTCCAATTTGGGTGACTAATTCGTAACCTCCACGCAAACGGAGCCTCCTTCTTCTTCATCTGCATCTACCTCCACATCGGCCGAGGACTATACTACGGCTCATACCTATACAAAGAAACCTGAAACATCGGAGTTATCCTACTCCTGATACTCATGGCAACCGCTTTCGTAGGTTACGTACTACCCTGAGGACAAATATCATTCTGAGGCGCCACAGTAATTACAAACCTATTCTCAGCAATCCCCTACATCGGCCAAACACTAGTAGAATGAGCATGAGGCGGATTCTCAGTAGATAACCCCACACTAACCCGCTTCTTCGCCCTGCACTTCCTCCTACCATTCGTCATCGCAGGCCTCACACTAGTACACCTCACTTTCCTTCACGAAACAGGATCTAACAACCCCATGGGCATTCCTTCAGACTGTGACAAAATTCCCTTCCACCCATACTACACTACAAAAGACATTCTAGGATTCGCACTTATACTGTGCTTGCTAGCCGCCATGGCCCTATTTTCCCCAAACCTCCTAGGAGACCCAGAAAACTTCACGCCCGCCAACCCCCTAGTTACACCACCCCACATCAAACCAGAATGATACTTCCTATTCGCATACGCCATTCTACGATCTATCCCAAACAAACTGGGAGGAGTTCTAGCCCTAGCCGCCTCCGTCTTAGTCCTATTCCTAGTCCCCTTACTCCACACATCCAAACAACGCTCAATAACCTTCCGACCCATCTCTCAAATTCTATTCTGAACCCTAGTCGCCAATATCCTAGTCCTTACTTGAGTAGGCAGCCAACCAGTTGAACACCCCTTTATCATCATTGGCCAACTAGCTTCACTCTCCTACTTCACAATTATCCTAGTTTTATTCCCCCTCGCATCCATGCTAGAGAATAAAATACTCAAACTCTAATTAACTCTAATAGTTTATACAAAACATTGGTCTTGTAAACCAAAGATTGAAGACTACCCCTCTTCTTAGAGTTACCTGCCTCAGAAAGAAAGGAATCAAACCCTCATCGCCAACTCCCAAAGCTGGAATTTTGAATTAAACTACTTTCTGACCAACCCTTAAACAGCCCGAATTGCCCCCCGAGATAACCCCCGCACAAGCTCTAAAACCACAAACAAAGTCAGCAACAAACCCCACCCCCCAATTAAAAACAGCCCCGCCCCCTGCGAGTAAAATACAGCCACCCCACTAAAATCTGACCGTACCGACAGTAACCCCCCACTATTCACCGTACCAACATCTACCGACAATCCATAAACACCAGCAACCACACACCCAACCACAACAACCAACCCCATTCCAACAGCATACCCAACAACCCCTCAATCCACCCAAGCCTCCGGATAAGGGTCCGCCGCCAGCGAAACCGAATAGACAAACACAACCAGCATCCCCCCTAAATAAACCATCACAAGCACCAAAGAAACAAAAGAAACCCCTAAACTTACCAACCACCCACAACCAGCAATAGCTGCTACAACCAACCCTACAACCCCATAATAAGGAGAAGGATTAGACGCAACCGCTAACCCCCCTAGAGCAAAGCATAACCCTAAAAATAAAACAAATTCTATCATAAGTTCCTACTTGGCTTTTCTCCAAGCACCTACGGCCTGAAAAGCCGTCGTTATAAACCTTTAACTACAGAAACGCCTCAAACTGCCAATTCTTCCCCCCCCCCTTCCCCCCCACCGCATGTTTTCTTCATGCTTTTACAGGGTATGTACAAAATGCATCACTCTCTTTGGCACATCATACAAGTACTCTAATGTAGGAAATCCAACGCCATACGCTATGACACTCCACCAAACACACAAACATGAACGCCCATAACATGATATTCGTGCTATATCTCTATCTAGGGACACTTTTGTTTCAGGTACCATAAACCCAAGTGATCCTACCTACAGCCAAGCCGCAAGCGTTACCCAAGACTATATACATGTTCCTAGTACATAACAATCCTCAGACATACGAATGACCGTCACAGTATACCTTTGCATTCACCTAGTCTATTCAATTAGCCCACCTCCTAGGTAATATTACCTTCCAACAGCTTTCAAGCACCCTCAAGCCAGAGAACCTGGTTATCTATTAACCGTGCTCCTCACGAGAACCGAGCTACTCAACGTCTGTTATACCCTTAGTCCTTGTCTTCAAGCGCATACATCTAGTAAACTTGCTCTTTGGCGCCACTGGTTGTAATTTCAGGAACACAACTCTCGTAACTCCTGTTAACTTGCCCTTCACAGATGCAAGTGGTCGGTTGGACTCTCCTCCCTGGGTCTCTCGAGTTATAGGCATCCGACCGTCTCTACGCTTAGTTTCTTTTTGGGGTCTCTTCAATAAGCCCTTCAAGTGCGTAGCAGGTGATATCTTCCTCTTGACATGTCCATCACATGACCGTCGCGCTAGACCTCCCCGAGACCAATTAAGGTGTAAAGGTTTGTGTATAAGCCGTCGCAGATTTGGCACTGATGCACTTTGACCCCATTCATGGGACCCGCGCAAATCACCTCTTAAGGGGTAATTGGTGTAATGGTCGTCGGACATACTAATTTTTTATTCACTTTCTAGGAATTCATATCTAAACCCAAATTTCGCCATCCATTTTTTTTTTTATCGTTATTTTTTTCATCACTTTAACTAAACATTTAACTATATCTCCCTACATTTGTCCAAGTCACAAACTTTACGCGCGAACGCGTTTAACTTTTCTCCATTATACATCTAAACGATAAACCAAATTCACTTTATTTTTTATCGTTAATTTAACGAACGATCATGAAACCAACCCCAAATAACTAACCAAAAAATACAAACACAAAAAAAATCAAGCTAAAATACGACACAATTAAAAGACCACAACCCAAC